TAAATCGAGTGCTATCTCCCATTTATCTCTTATTGAATTAACTGATCAACTTGCTATCGGACATTTATTTTCGATTTGGTATTATTCCAAAAAGGATTTCGACATATTTCACTTTATTATAATTATGAGAATCAATCCTACTACTTCTAGCCCTGCGGTTTACACACTTGAAGAAAAAAAACTAGGGCGTATCGCTCAAATTATTGGCCCAGTACTGGATGTCATTTTTCCCCCGGGCAAAATGCCTAATATTTATAACGCTTTGGTAGTTAAGGGTCGAGATACTGTCGGTCAAGAAATTAATGTGACTTGCGAGGTACAACAATTATTAGGAAATAATCGAGTTAGAGCTGTAGCTATGAGTGCTACAGATGGGCTGATGAGAGGAATGGAAGTGATTGACACGGGAGCTCCTCTAAGTGTTCCAGTCGGCGGAGCTACTCTCGGGCGAATCTTCAACGTTCTTGGAGAGCCTGTTGATAATTTAGGTCCTGTAGATACTCGCACAACATCTCCTATTCATAGATCTGCGCCTGCCTTTATACAGTTAGATACGAAATTATCAATCTTTGAAACAGGTATTAAGGTGGTAGATCTTTTAGCTCCTTATCGCCGTGGAGGAAAAATCGGACTATTTGGGGGAGCTGGAGTAGGTAAAACAGTACTCATCATGGAATTGATCAACAACATTGCCAAAGCTCATGGAGGCGTATCCGTATTTGGCGGAGTAGGAGAACGTACTCGTGAAGGAAATGATCTTTACATGGAAATGAAAGAATCCGGAGTAATTAATGAAAAAAATCTTGCAGAATCAAAAGTAGCTTTAGTCTATGGTCAAATGAATGAACCGCCGGGAGCTCGTATGAGAGTTGGTTTGACTGCCCTAACTATGGCAGAATATTTCCGGGATGTTAATGAACAAGATGTGCTTCTATTCATCGACAATATCTTTCGTTTTGTCCAAGCAGGATCAGAAGTATCCGCATTATTAGGGAGAATGCCTTCTGCAGTGGGTTATCAACCTACCCTTAGTACAGAAATGGGTTCTTTGCAAGAAAGAATTACTTCTACCAAAGAGGGATCTATAACTTCGATCCAAGCAGTTTATGTACCTGCGGACGATTTGACAGACCCTGCTCCTGCCACTACATTTGCACATTTAGATGCTACTACCGTACTATCAAGAGGATTAGCTGCCAAGGGTATTTATCCAGCAGTAGATCCTTTAGATTCAACGTCAACTATGTTACAACCTCGGATCGTTGGCGAGGAACATTATGAAACTGCGCAAAGAGTTAAGCAAACTTCACAACGTTACAAAGAACTTCAGGACATTATAGCTATTCTTGGGTTGGATGAATTATCCGAGGAGGATCGTTTAACTGTAGCAAGAGCACGAAAAATTGAGCGTTTCTTATCACAACCCTTCTTCGTGGCAGAAGTATTTACTGGTTCTCCAGGAAAATATGTTGGTCTTGCAGAAACAATTAGGGGGTTTCAACTGATCCTTTCCGGAGAATTAGATGGTCTGCCCGAGCAGGCTTTTTATTTGGTGGGTAACATCGATGAAGCTACCGCGAAAGCTATGAACTTAGAAGTGGAGAGCAATTTGAAGAAATGACCTTAAATCTTTGTGTACTGACTCCTAATCGAATTATTTGGGATTCAGAAGTGAAAGAAATCATTTTATCTACAAATAGTGGCCAAATTGGTGTATTACCAAACCACGCCCCTATTGCCACGGCTGTAGATATAGGTCTTTTGAGAATACGCCTCAACGACCAATGGTTAACGGTGGCTCTGATGGGTGGTTTTGCTAGAATAGGGAATAATGAGATCACCATTTTAGGAAATGATGCGGAGATGAGTACTGACATTGATCCGCAAGAAGCTCAACAAACTCTTAAAATAGCTGAAGCTAACTTGAGTAGAGCTGAGGGTAAGAGACAAGTGATTGAAGCGAATCTAGCTCTCAGACGAGCTAGGACACGAGTAGAGGCTGTCAATGTTATTTCCTACTAGTCAATACATCAAAATAATCAAAAGAAGTTTTTTAGAAGTTCTTTATTATACACCACATTTAGATTCTGCCAATTGAAGACAATCAAGTCTAATCTGATACAACGAAAAAAAGAGGATGGGTAGAAAAACTTATTAGATACCGGAGTCAATGCAATGGTATCTAATAAGTTCTACCTACTATTGGATTTGAACCAATGACTCCTGCCGTATGAAAGCAATACTCTAACCACTGAGTTAAGTAGGTAATTTATCACCGCAAAAGAAGACCCATCACCTCGGGGATTATAGATAGAATATTATTTCTAAGCAATACCAATCTGTTAACAGTAAACGGATCAAAGAGTTATCATGTGAGATTAGGGAATATCCATCTTGACAAGAAATTATCTATATGTTAAGATATCTATGACAAGGGCTATAGCTCAGTTAGGTAGAGCACCTCGTTTACACGTGCGCCAATGCTTTTCAAGGGAGCTTA